ACAATTCTTTTGAACCGTATGCATCCAAAGGTGCACGTACGGTTCCTCAGGGATACAATTTTGTCCTAATCAACCGACTTCATCGAGAAAGATTACTTTTTTTAGGCCAGGAGGTTGATAGCGATATCTCGAATCAAATTGTTGGTCTCATGGTATATCTCAGCATAGAAGATGATACTAGGGATCTTTATTTGTTTATAAATTCTCCAGGTGGATGGGTAATACCAGGAATAGCCATTTATGATACTATGCAATTTGTGTTACCAGATGTACATACAATATGTATGGGATTAGCCGCTTCAATGGGATCTTTCATTCTGGTCGGAGGAGAAATTACCAAACGTCTAGCATTCCCTCACGCTTGGCGCCAATGAGTTTTTTTTTATTTGAGAAAAAAAAAGAATACTATGCCTTCGCTGTATCGAATATGAATTAAATAAAGAATAAGTAATAATAGCATGGCACTTCGAGTTCGATATTAACAAACCATTATTGTTTTTTTTATAACATGAGATTTTGTATCGAAATAGTAGTATGAAAGAAGGGTTATTCCCAATTTGATTTTCTGTGTCAAACAAGAGTCAATTTTAGCGTCACAAACCATTATTCTTCCACAACAGAAGTCTCTTTCTTATTTTTATGTTATGAGAGGAAAGAATCAAAAAAATGGAAAAAATGATTTTTTCCTTCTTAAATCTTATCAAAACGAAACTTTGGGATTGCTAAACCACAGACGAGATAAATATATAAAGCAACAGAACCATCATAGTATCTTTTTAACTACTACGAAAGGAAGGATGGTAAATGGATCATTTAATGATTTGGATCATATAGGTTCTATTTATTCTTTTCGATAAAAGAAATTCTATCAAAAAAAGAAAATCCATTGCAGAGCCGTATGCAATGTAAAAAAGATGCCTGTACGGTTGTTTAATTCTATTTTTTTATTGTTATTTTGATTCCCCCTTACTTTAATCCATCCAATCGTGCGATATATAGATAGAAGAACCATTCATGATGTTATATCAATATCATCAGGGTTATGATTCACCAACCTGCTAGTTCTTTTTACGAGGCACAAGCAAGGGATTTTATCCTGGAAGCAGAAGAACTATTGAAGCTTCGCGAAACTCTCACAAAAGTTTATGTACAAAGAACGGGCAACCCTTTATGGGTTATATCCGAAGATATGGAAAGGGATGTTTTTATGTCAGCAACAGAAGCTCAAGCTCATGGCATCGTTGATCTTGTCGCGATCGAAAATGAAAATACTGGGAATTCCATATAAATATAAATATACGAATTACTTTTAAAAATTAAAAATTTACGTGTGAATAGAAATCATTCATAATCATCAATCATCAGGTTAAGATCGATCTAAGCCAACCCGCTCTATTCTATCTAGAATGAGATTCTATAGACACACCATGCCAACCATTAAACAACTTATTAGAAACGCAAGACAGCCAATAAGAAATGTCACGAAATCTCCCGCTCTTCGAGGATGTCCTCAGCGTCGAGGAACATGTACTAGGGTGTATGTGCGACTCGTTAAGTTCAGATCATGAGTTTGAAGAAATGCAAAAATTTTTTTTCCGGTATCAATGAACACTACCAATGAATTAGGATAGATAGGGTGGAACACGGCCTTTTGATTGACTAGTATCAAGATCTATTATCTACCTAATTATGTTATGAATTTATGGTTTCTATTGGTGCAAATCCAATCACTCCGTTTGAGATGAGAAGGAATTCTCCATTGGTAACAAATAGTTATCCATTAAGCGGAGGAAAAAGGTTATGCTCCTATTCCTTTTCTTGAAAAAAAAACGGACTAACAAGGTCAGCTACCTAGCCAACTTTCATAATTAAATACCGTCACTGTATGGATAGCTTTTTTGTGAAAAGGACTATTACTTTAGAATTAGAATTGAAAAAAGAATTCTAATTTAAAATGGATGGGTAGAGCCAAAGAGTGTGAACTATACAAGTTCACAAGAAATTTTGATGAAATGAGAAATAAGAGGCTCCGGTGTATAGAGAGGACCTCACCGTTTCAGAAGTTGCCATAGAAACGAGAAAACCCACTATTCTTTTTTCTTTAGTAGCAGTCGAATTTATTATTTCCAGGCGAGATACCTTGAAGAAAGAAAAAATCGTGGTCGGGAAGGTCATAGTCGCAAAAGCCATTGGAATTTATATTTTATATATCGGAAGAATCCGTTTTGTTATTAATCGACCGGAAGAAAAGGATGACTGAAAGAAGAGAAATCAATTAGTTATTCAATAAAGTTTCATTTGATTCAATGACCAGAGTTAAACGAGGATATACAGCTCGGAGACGTCGAAAAAAGATTCGTTTATTTGCATCAACCTTTATAGGGGCTCATTCAAGACTGACTCGAACGACTACTCAACAAAGAATGAGAGCTTTGATTTCCTCTCATCGAGATAGGAGCAGGAAAAAGAGATATTTTCGTCGTTTGTGGATCACTCGGATAAATGCGGTAACTCGTGAGGATAGGCTATTCTATAGTTATAGCCTCTTCATCCACAATCTGTACAAAAGACAATTGCTTCTGAATCGTAAAATACTTGCGCAAATAGCCCTATCAAATAAGAATTGTTTTGATATTATTTCAAAGAAAATTATCAATTAAAAAGAAAATAATACAAATCAAATAAAGGAATAAAAGAATATTAATAGAATCTATTATACAGGAAACAAGAATGATTGAAACAGGATTTCCCGGAGAATGGACTCCGGGAAGATAGAATAAAAAGAAATTAATATTTGAGTAGTAGGAAGAAACGAACATCTTTCAAGAAAAAAAGATTTCTTCCCCATTTTTCCTTTTTTAGAATACAAGAATCAAATCTGGATCCTAGTTTTTTTTCGAGCAAAACATTAATATGAGCTTGAGTTACGATTGGAGTTTTGAAGAGTATATCTATTTATTTTTGGTTCTAGGACCAGTAGTTCTAGGAATCGACTCCACTCTCTCCAATTGTTTCTCATTATTACGAAAAGGTAACAAAGATAAAATACGAGCTTGTTTTATAGCAATAGTAATTAATCGTTGTTGTTTCAAAGTCAACCTATTCGTCCGTCTAGATAAGATTTTTCCTTGTTCACTAAGAAATCGACTAATTAAACTCATGTTTCTATAATCGATTCGATCCCCCGATCCAATTGGGGGTAAACGTCTACGAAAAGATCGCTTGGATTTACGAAAAGGTTGTTTGGATTTATCCATGGTTTGCTTATTCCTTGTTTGTTTATTCCTTCGATATAAAATAATCTATAAAATAGAATCCTCTTTTTTTCTTATTCATTTAATATTCGACCAAAATAGGATTTGGTTTGTATTATATATGTTAAGATGTAAAGTTCTTACTCTTCCCACTACTTGGAAAAATCAAACACGAATTTTTTTCTATCTATTTCTTTATTTCCCCATGAATCGTATACTTTTGACAATAGCGACAAAATTTTCTAATTTCTAGTCGATTGGGTGTATTGTGTCGATTCTTTTGAGTAATATATCTAGAAATGCCCAGCAATTCTTTATTAACACCCTTTCGAACACAACAGGTACATTCCAAAATCACTATAATTCTAATATCTTTACCCTTGGCCATGAACCTCCTTTTCATTTTGGATCGACTTCGTTCGCTATGGAATTTCTAACTATTTTCTTTTTTGAATTATTAGAATTCGAATGACTTCGAAGTACTATATTCTAAAATAGAATTACTAGAATACTATAAATATAAAGAAAAAGAGTCATATTCATTAATAGAAGAATATTAAGAATATCGTAATAATTAATTAATACAATTTTTTCTAACTATGAATCATTTCTATACTAATCTCAGTATTTTCTTCTTTCTATGTTAGAATTTCGTGGAACCGTCCCTAGACTGGATCCACATTTCCATTTTTTTTTACAAAAAATTTCACTGTATTTTGACTGAGATTCAATACACTCTTTCTTTTTTTTAGGATAGATTAGGATATAAAAGAAAAAGAATTTAGAGCCATATTACGTAGAATTGTATCTCAAATCTTCTTCATTTTTTATCAATACAAGAATTTCATCAGGATGAAAAAAAGGGGAATGACAAGGCATCTGGAAATAAACGATTAATTTCTATCAATAGACCTGCTAAAGACCCAAACCATAAAGTGGTTAACACAGGTGCCGTTGAGAGATATGTTTTTATATCTCGCATTGAAAATCCTCCTTCTTATTTTATTTTCTATTTTTTTCTTTGTATTGTATATTGTAAGAATTGTATATTGTAATACATATATAGTCCTAGTTCGCTATTCTAATAAATAGATCATAGATAATCCGATATTTTAAATTTAGTTCAAGATTTTTGCTTGAAATGAAATTAAAATTAGGAATTACTAACTAAAATGCATATGTACAATGACTCAGCAGATTCAATTTTGCCGCCCCCTAAAAAAAATGACAAGAACATTCTCTACCTATCTATATCTATAGAATAGGTAGAGCAAAAAAGAAGGATGTGGAAAAAAAGATATGGATTTGATACAATGACACACTGTATAACAATTTTTCAAAGGGATGTAGCGCAGCTTGGTAGCGCGTTTGTTTTGGGTACAAAATGTCACAGGTTCAAATCCTGTCATCCCTACCTATTCTTTCTCCTATAGATACTTATAAGAGATTCCTTGAGTAAGATCAGTCAATTTTGGACATAATCTTTCATTTTTACATACTATATGTACACACAATAAACTTCGGGGATAAAAAAATCCTTTTCTTTACAATTGTATCTACTTTTATATATCTATTGTTATAGGATCTAAGAAAGCGCTCTTAGTTCAGCTCGGTAGAACGCGGGTCTCCAAAACCCGATGTCGTAGGTTCAAATCCTACAGAGCGTGATTCCTTTTATGTTATGTCGAATTACAATGAAAGAACTTAACAAAACAAAGTATAATTGCAACTTAAAATTGACCTCCT